GTTTTATTTTCCAATTATTTCTTTAATTAAGAAAACGAGAGAGAACTAAAATAATAGACTAATCATTCTAAGTATTCTCTCTCTTAGCCCATTCGGAAGGATCTCATCTCATAATTATCCATGACTGTTTATGTCTCTAGCATGACCACTTGATGAAATGTGGAGGGAAGTGGGGTAAATGGCCGATACTACTGGAAGAATTCCTCTTTGGATAATAGGTACTGTAGCTGGTATTCTTGTGATCGGTTTAGTAGGCGTTTTCTTTTATGGTTCATATTCCGGATTGGGTTCATCCCTGTAGTAATCGGATGAATTGAGTTGTAGACATGAAAGCGTAAGAACTCAACGGATTCCCTTCTTTGTTTGTCTGATTTGAGGGAGAAGGTCCCGTTGGGTTCTTAATGATTATAAGATTTTTTTATAAGTTCATTGAAGAAGTTCTATTTACTCAACAAATTTTCCCCTCCTCTTTTGTTTGTCCACCACTTTTTATATTTATAGTATACGTAATTATTATTAGATAATAGAATAATAAATAAAATACGTAATAACTCTAAAAAAACGTTCTGATACGTCTGTAAAAAATTGAAACTAACACTAGGAATGTTTGACGAACAGTATAAAGAATCATTATTATTTCGACACAAGAAAAGGGTGTGAAAAATCCTTTTCTTGTGTCGAAGACTAGGAAGACGAATAACCCCTCCAAGAAATATTTGTTCCCTCCATTTATATTTATCCGTTCTATTTCGCGTTTACTTTTGGATAGGATCTAGCCGAAGTTAATTGTATTAGAATCAAATGCATTTTATGACATTTCAATCTCACAATAGCAACATAATAACATCAAAAGAAAAAAGAAAGAAGAGGTCAAGTCAAATAGTCTTATTCACAATCTACATACTATGGCTAGGAGTGTGGTACAAAGAATTCCCGGCATCTCGTAGAAAAAGAGTATAAACAAACAAAAGGCTTTTTAGAATTTCATTTTTTATCATAGATAATCATAATTACTAAAAAGAATTTGGTTCTTTTTACAAACTTGATGTCGACAAATCCACGAGTTTAGAAATTCATTTCGGACAATTGAACCTTCTCGAACTGTTTCTTTTTAAGAACCAAAAATATTTGTGCCAAAATAACAGATGCGAAGAAGAACAAAAGGCCTTGTACACGTAATGGATCTTGAAGTACTATTTCTGCATCTCCCTGACCAAATCCGCCCACATTAGGATTACTTGTCAACGGTTGATCCAATTTGATAGATTCGCCTTCTGAAACAAGAAGTTCTGGCCCCGGAGGGATAATATCAACCACTTGACGTCCATCCGATGCGTCGGCTATGGTTATTTCGTATCCCCCCTTTTCTTTTCGTAGGATTTTGCTTACTATACCCGATGCTGTAGCATTATAAACTGTATTGTTACTCTTGCTCCCGTCAGGATAAATCTGGCCCCTTCCCCTGTTTCCACCTACGTATATAGGATATTTTAAGAAGTGAATGTCTTTCTTAGTAGCGGGGTCGGGGGAAAGAATAGGAAAGGTGATTTCACTATATTTCTGACCAGGAACAGGACCTATGACAAGAATATTTTTTTGATTAGGGCGATAGCTCTGAAAAGACAGATTGCCCATCTTTTCTTTTATCTCGGGGGAAATACGATCGGGAGGGGCTAATTCAAAACCCTCTGGTAAAATAAGAACAGCCCCCACATTCAAAGCCCCTTTTTTACCATTAGCAAGAACTTGTTTCAGTTGCATATCATAAGGAATGCGAACAACTGCTTCAAATACAGTATCGGGAAGTACCGCTTGCGGAACCTCAATATCCACTGGTTTATTAGCTAAATGGCAATTGGCGCATACAATACGTCCAGTCGCTTCTCGTGGATTTTCATAACCCTGCTGTGCAAAAATGGGATATGCATTTGAAATGGATGTACGAGTTATGATATATATCATGAGCGATACGGAAATAGATCGAGTAATCTGTTCCTTTATCCAAGAAAAAGTATTTCTAGTTTGCATGGTCCAATCATTGATCCCGAAAATTTCTACAATAAATTGGGGTAGGTCACTAATGGAGTTTCCTATCCACGATTCTGTTATTTATTATTTACTGGAATAATTTGACTCGATTAATATATAGGAATATAGGACGAATCTCCGGGATGGGTAGAAATAAAGTGTTCAATGCTTTGCTTATGTACAACTGCAAAGTAAGAAACATTATAATTGGATTAGGTAGATCGTTTTTCAGTCATTCATTGAATGATAAATCACTACAAGTGATGGAGATACGCGATTTAAATAACGGAAAATCCAATATTTTAAAATTGTATCTAGAATGACTGGAAAAGTGGAAACAAGGCCAGATATAATTTGATCATTATGAACAAATCCAAAATCCTTGTAGACAAAGCCAATCATCAGTTCCCAACCATGGGGCGAATGAAATCCAATACATAAATCAGTTAATAAAAGAAGAGAAAAAGCTTTTATTGTGTCACTTAAGTTATATAGGAATTCCTGAGTCCAAGAGTTAAGAATAACAAGTTCTTTATTACCCAAAATAGAATAACCACTTAGAATAATGAAACAGATTATATTTGTCGAGAAGTGCAAAATCGTATGAATACGATCCTCGTTGTGTATCTTGATTAATTGGATTGTTTCTTTGTGAATTCCTATACGAAGGTTTTTTAGATGTGTCTCCGAGTATTCCTTGATCATTTCCTCTAAGAATAGGAGTTCCTCTAATTCTATGAATTTTTCTAGAATACTCTTTTCTTCAATATCATTCAAAAAAGTTTCGGATTGCCTAGTATTCCACCAATTAGTAACCCACGATTCCAGACTTTTTTGAAATGAGAGAGAAATCCACCAGGGTAAAAATACTATAGATGCAAGATATAAAAGAGGAGTGAATGCTTTCTTTTTTGCCATTTTTTCATCTGTGAATTGTTAATGAACCCATCTCATTCGTCGACTCTATGTAATCTAATATTTCTCTCACGCATCAGTTCTAGTACAAGTTATCGAACCTATGAATCTATTTACTCTTTTTTATTTGTGATTTCGTGGTTAGGCCTTGAATCTAGAAAAAAAAATACAGAAATAGACGAAAAAATCGAATGAATAAATAATCAAAAAATATTGTTTCCCTATAGTCAAACTCGAAGCACATATGTCTTTTCGATGAATGCCCGGAAAAACCACTTTAAATAATGAATATGCTTTAAATAACGAATATTCCGATTTTGAGATGAAAGATCTGATTTTGAGACGAAAGAACTCCTTTTCTATCATTATATAAAAATCTCTAATATTTCGAAAAAATTTAACTGACTATGAGTAGTCAGGGATAGAATAATTGAGGGAAATTTCTGAAGAATATTGTGAAAAATGAGTGGCAAAAAACGACAGAAATTGGCTAGTTATCATTACCAATTTTTTGGTCATTAAGGAGCACAAAAAATATAAAAAGAAGCGTTGAAAGAATTACAAGATATGATCTATCTAAATCAAAAGTATCAATTCCAACAAGTAAAAAGGGGGGAATTTCCTTATTTCAAAATGGTTGATTATGAAATATTTCGATTTGTTTCTTATTTTTTTATTGAATTGAGTTGTGTATATTTCGATACGTAGAAAAGATCTCCAAAAGAGTTTTTTTATACTCATATATGTCTGCTTTGACTCGAATGAATGTTCTAAAGAAACCTCAATTAACATATGTTCTAGAAAGAGAGGATTCTTTCTTTTTTGCCCTCCCCCTGAGAAAGCATTCATTTCTGGGCTCATTTCTTAAAATATTTCAATTGGTACACGCAAGAAATAGGCCAATTCAGCAGCTTTTTGTTCCATTTCCCGTGGAGTAAAATTCTCATCAGTACGAGTCAATGGAATGGCTCCCTGGCCTCTGATATCCATATAAAGGACACGGCGAGCATAAATACCCTCTTTAACTTCTATTCTGACGGACTGAATATCTTTTATAAGAAATCGGAGGAAGACCCGACGATTTTTTCCAGGAAATCCCCAACGAAAGATACACACTATTCCGTCTTTTCTATCAAATCGATCATAACCACTACCTACATTCCATGAAATTGTGCACCACAAATAGGAGCTAATAAAAAGACCCGCGATCCCATAGAAAGACATCACAATTCCTTGTGGAAAAAAAACTATTTGCTGAGACGGAAATAAAGATATCAAATTTCTACCAAGATAACTCGAGGTTCCAACCAACAAGAATCCTAATGAACCTAAAAAAAGGATAATAGCCCAGCAGAAATTACTTGTTTTTCGAGCCCCCGTTATAGGTTCTATCCATATATGTTCTGATCGACAACTCATACTTGATCCCGTTGCTTTTTTTTGGAATTGAGAGAATACCCCAAATGAATTTGACTTTAGTCCGTTTGTTTCCGAAGTAACTCGCATCAACTAGCACTAGTTTGATGTGAACCTTTAGGAGTAATTCATTAAAATGGTTAGATCTAAACTAATAACATACCCTTCGTATGATCTCACTAAAGATAGCCACATACATATAGATAGACCAACTTTACAGTTAAGCCATCCGCCGATTCAAGTCTATTTGAAAATCGCTAGAATATAGCATTTTCTGGAGACATAAGAGTTTTTCGGCGGAAGCCACATATATCATATTTTGCTAAATGGATATCTGTGTTATGATACAAACGTCAGTTTTGAAAAAAAAAAATAGATGAGATTTTGTGCCATCGGCTCTAAACAATCTTGTTTTTTTGAACATGAAGAAATAAAGAAGCCATTGCGATTGCCGGAAATACTAGGCCTACTAAAGGGACCAAAACAGAGGGAAAGTTAAGAGTTGTCATAGAATGGGTACCTCGATTTACTATTTGTACCTGTTATTATTATTTAGATTTTATATTTATAATATAAAGATATCTTATTATATATAAAGATATCTTATAAGATATCTTATTATATATAAAGATATCTTATTA